CCCGGGCCTTTTGCTCTTCTAACGTAAGCTCCAAGGCTTCACACCAAGTCTTCGCTGACAGAATATGCATGCTTAAGTAGGGTCAGGCAGAACCGTTGTTGCCTGATGGGAACTCCCCCCATATTGCTATCAATGTCTTCATGTCGCACGACCTCTTAACATTACACCACTGAATCCCCAATCCTTTGCTTGCTGTGCAGTGACAGTACCAATATCCACTAATCGTTGTTTCCAGATACGGTTGCCGGTTGACATCTCTTCTAATTCGTCGATACGAGAAGCAAATTGTTGTGTGAAGGAATCAATATCTCGACATAAGCCAAGAGGCAGATCTTGTGCCACTCCACCTGGTCGTATGAAACTGGCATGCATCCTGGCTCCCGAGACTCTTTCATAGAATTCCAACAATTTCTCCCGCTCCTCAAAAGCCCACAGGAACGGAGTTGATGCTCCCACATCCATAGCATGAGTAGTTAAAGCAAGTGAATGATTTGAAATTCGAGTTATTTCACGGAATAACACTCGTATATATTGAGCTCGTAATGGTACCTCGCAATTCAAAAGTCTCTCTACGGCTGAAGAATGAGCGTGTTCTTGGGCCATCGTAGAAACATAGATAGGGTCGACGACGGAACGAAGAACTCACCCTAGATACAGCTTTTTCGTACACGTTCACTTGCATCACATACACAAGTGCTCTCTGAACCGTGCAATAAGGTCACCCATAACACGGCTCTCCCACTTGAGTTACCTTAGCCCCAGGCAGGCCATGCTATTCAATGATATTGGAAAAATGGCAGCGTAACAACTAGTATTGAAAGCTGGTCGCCTTTTTAGGGAGGGAAAGCCTTTCAATAGGAGCCCCCCTCTTTGCGACCTCATCACTTCAAAGCGCAAACCAATTTCTTTCTTAGTCACCGGGCGAAGCGCACCTCTGGTACTTTGCTTATAGCTTTTTTAGGTTATGCAATAGACGGGAGGCTTAGCTCTGGATCCCCCCTCCCTGCTTGCAGAAATGAATGGATCAGAAGGGGGCTGGGTTCTATTTCCGGGCCGGGCGGGAGGTGAAGGCCATAAGATAAGATTGCCCTCCCGGTAAGGAAGAGAGGAAAAGGGTGCTGTCATCTATCTCGACCTGTTTCCCGAGGCGTAGAAAATCCAGACCGGCTCAGAGAATCACTTGCGCTATTTAGCCCTTCGTTTCGCCATTCGAAGGACTACCTCTGCCTTCCCTTTTTGTAACATAACCAGGCGCCCCCCTTTTCAATCACTAAGAAAAAAAAGACCAATCAAAGCCCTATCTAAGTAAAGCTTCGTCTGTTATTTTTCCGGCCCCAGGGGAGTTTACTCAACCCATTCCCCAGTCTTCCGCACTGCTCAAGTAAGTGTGCGACTCCGTATGAGGACCTCCTTCCCTTCTTTCTGCCCACTCCCCGTTCACACGGTTCTCAAAGCAGAGGAGGCTGGTTGGGCTGCAGGTACCACGAGCCCTCTGCCCCACACATCTATCCAGAAGCAAGTGTAGTTCACCGGTTCCACCGAATGCTCCTATCTCTCGGCAAAGATCGTGTGAGTGTGCAGTTATGCTTCGGATGCTTCGCCATAGAATAGATCGACCCAGTTCCCGTTCTTTTCCGGTGCACTCGCTTTATATCTCCGACACACTAGGCTAGGAAGGACGCGGTGGGAAGGAAGCTGCCCTAGCCTCTGTCCGGCCGATCATTCCGCTGGCATCTTGCATTCACGCCTCCGTTTGACTGCCACTCGGGGATGGAGTTGTAGATACGTTAGTCTTAGCGGATCGTTGGCTCCGCCTGTTATCTCCTTCTACGACATGCTGTTGTCGTCGCCATATTCCTTATGTAACTAAGTCATCTCTGCCTCGCTGCGGGTCAGCACCTCCGAAAGAAACGGAGGACTTCATTCAGTGAGTCCGCGATCGCCCTCTAAACGATCAGAATAAGGTAAAGCTTGAAGATAAGTTTTGTACTCTATTAATTTCTCAGTCCCTCTAGTCGGGTGGGCGCCGGCCGGTCTTTCGACCAGATCCCCCTAAAAACCGTACGTGCGGGTCTCCCCGCATGCGGCTCACGCCATTCGAGGTGGCCCGGCCCAGCATTCATTCGCAAATCCTGTAGTGAAATTGAGACTGCTCGACCTCGGAAGCTAATTCGCGTGTAGGCAGCGCTGTCTGTCGTACCGTTGACTCTATCTATTCATTGAATTAACTTTCATTTTTTTATAGGCTCGCTCCCTCTTTTTCCAAGAATTAATGCACTTCCCTTCGGAGGGCCTTCTCTAATCTAATAGGGGAAAAGCCTTCCATTTCCGTCAAATGACCCGGCCCCCCAGGCTCTTCCACCGTCCGGGCTCCCTTTCCTACCTATGCTATGCTCCCCCGGCACAGGCCTACCACGCTTCGCGCCTGCGGCGTTTTCGCCGGACGGTCTTTGCCAGTAGTGCCATCCTCCCCGCTGGCTGTATGGGCGGGTTTTCCCTCGCTGCTGCGTTCTGTTAGGCTATGGATTACAGGAACAAATGTAGTTGAATGAGACAGCAGGCGGGTTACACGTTCCGCTGTGCCGAGATGTGAGGTGCAGGTGGTGATGATCACCCCGGGGTATGCGCTAGCGCCCTTGACAGGCACTCCAGGACCCGCCAACGCTCATGAAAACCCGGGTCGGTCGGTCCTCCATTCATCTGACCGGAGGTGTGGATAACGAGGCCACCTTCACAACCCTCTCCCTTCTGTCCTTATGTTGTAGTAAGGTAGGGCGGTTCGCTTGAGTTGCTCAACCGCCCCTTAGCCCGGTGCTCATGACGCGCTACGGGACCTTCACCGTGCCGGGGGACCAAGCAGGGCATAGCTAGCGGCATAGGAGCCGACTCGGCGTCAGCGGCTTCGTGCCGCACTGGAGTAATCCAATATGCGGTTCCGCACGTTCCACCACTTCTCCGTTCATTTCCAATACTGATCGTGAAACACCATGAGCAGCTGGATGTTGAGGTCCGAAATTCGAAGTGAAATTTTTTAATTGCCCGTTCCTAGTCGTCATGGGAAAAAAGGAAGAAATAAGAAAGAGATTATTCCCTAAGAGCTTGTCCAGTACTACCAGTACCAGAAATGCATCTCCTTGCGTGCGAGATACTTCTATGCCAGCCGTTATTCCCGGCTCTGTTATGAAAGAAAGCGGCGGACTCATCTTACAGGTGTTCCCTAATGAGGGATTTTAGGGGATTAGGGCTCTCCTTTATCTCCTCCACCCATCCGCGGAGGGGGGCTTACTTAGTGCTTGTGCTAAGGCGCGGGTTGATCTCTCGGCCCTTCCCTCGCTTCAAGACTGGCTTGAAGAACTTGGACCCTTGATTCATTCAAGCCTTCAATCTCAAGCAAGCTTTGTTGAATCCCGGTCTCCGCCTGTTGAATCCTTCTCTCAACTTCTGATAGCTCATACATAACGGAAGACAACTCGTCCCTTCCGCCAGGTGGCACGTTCAGGTCAAAAGACGGTTGCTTCGAAGAGCTGGCACCGCTTCCACCCTCCTCTCCCCCTGGAGCCATCATCTTAGCCAGCTCGGGATCCAAAATAGTCAAAACTACAGCTATAACCAGCCCTCCACCACCCGAGCCTACTAAAAAGAAAGTGGAGAGATTTGGTGAGAAGGATGGATTGGAGTTTGACAAGAAAGAGATTGAAATCCATACCAATCAATAGAAATGAAAAATAGAGTAAAAAAAGGATCGAAATTGGGAAAAAAAAATGAAACATTGAAACACGTCTTTCCTTAGTCATGGGTACTCCCCACACCCCAATTTTCAAAGATTTTACATCTTCACGATCAAGCAAGTATTTAATCATACCATTGCTTGTTCGTATAAAATAGACCAAAAATCCTAAGATAAAAAGAACACTCAAATCAGATATACCTTGCATCATCATTCACTGAGAAACATTGATTCCCTCCAGACAGAAAGAGAGTCCCTTCATGTAGGAGTCTTAGTTGAAGCATCGACTTGAATCTCTTCAATGTCAGCAACTTACTGATTGATTGACCCATTCTAGAGAAAGTGCTTTCGGGTATACTTTCTTTAAGGAATGTGGTTCTTGCTCATAGCCCCCAAGACCATGAGGGAGCCCCCTTTTTTTTACATTTACAAAGGGATTCAGACAGGGAAGGCTGTTAAGCATGCAGACTGATTCTCTTTTCTTACGTGAATTAGATACTACTTCTTTCTTTAGAAAAAGTTATTTCTTCTCTTCTTTCTTGCCTATAGTCATGACTATAGGCAAGAAAGAATTGAACCTAAGGCCTGCCCCCGAAACATTCGGAAGAAATGCTGCTTTAGATCCCGCCCAGATCAGATCAAGGGCGGTCCATTTTTTTTCTTTCTAAAAGAGCGGGTGGATGGGTGCTCTTTAGGTGTTTACTACCTCACATCAAGGTGACAGGATTCGAACCTATGGCCCTCTGTACCCAAAACAGATGCGCTGACCAGACTGCGCTACACCTCGTCTCACCCCCCTCCGCATATAGATCCACCCGATCGATGAAGACTCGAACCGAACTCGCCCATCCTTTTGGGCACAGGGACGCGAGAACCAATCCGAGTAATCAACCGCTTTTTTTATAAAATCTGCCTCCAGCAAGATAGGGCGACGCCAAAAAGCCGTATAGTGCAGGAGCGCTCACATTTTGGCTTCCTCTTTCATTCACTTTCATTTTGGAAAATCCGGCTCGCTCCCGGCTACCTGTCCTTTGGACCCAAAGCCCGCTTAGAAGTGGATTCGAACCACTGACACAAGGATTTTCAGTCCTTTGCTCTAACCAGCTGAGCTACCTGAACCACTTTCCTAAAGTCTGTTTTCTTCATCGAATAGCGCCCTACCTTACTTACCACTTTACTAGTTAGGGAAAAGCCCTTTACTAATAACAAGAAAGGGCTTTTTTCGTTCGTCAAGCTTTCGAGCAGCTCTTTCAACTGCCGCCTAATCTCCTCTCCCAACATGCTCAAGAACCGAGAGCCGCCCAGCCCAGGGACTGCCGGAGGGAGCTTGCTTCTAAAAAGAAGATAGGCCACAACGCGCAACGGGCTCTCCGCTCCTAGTAACTAAGTAGTGCTATTCTGTCCTCCGGGGGACTCCACCAACACCAAGAGGTTAGGTTCTTTCTCTCACGTAATTTCGCCCGCCCGTTCCACTTCCGTGCCGGAGGAAATGGGATTCGAACCCATGATACAATCTTCTTGTATGTAGATTTAGCAAACCAATGCCTTAAGCCACTCAGCCAGACCTCCAATTGATCGGAATTTGATGTGCGGTTGGTTGCCCAAAGGGCTATCTGATCCGATCAACTGCGTAAGCCGTAGCGCGCTAGCGCGCGTACTCTTCCTCTATCTATGAGCGAGACTCCATCCAAATCTGCCACTCGTTGGGCGACGCCCTCTTTTCTATGAAGACCGACCCCACCACTGAATGATGAACTATTCCAGTCTTCGCCTCCGACCCGACCAGGAGAGAACACAGAGTCAAGCCCTTACCCGCCCGAATGGAATTCATATCTCCTTCGTCTGGTCGAGAAGGGAGAAAGCCCGGGGAACTGGACTGTGACTCTTCTTTCTAAACCATTAAGGAGAAGTCCATTTTCGTCATGATCGATCCACGTCCTACCATAGTGCCCGGAGAACCTGGCTTGCTTAGCTTACAAAGCTAGCTTACTAACGCGAAGGCCTTTAGGGGCTTGCTTAGTACTTGTGCTAAGGAGCAAGTCTCAGCTTCACGCATGACTAACATACCAAAAGGCTTAAACTAGAAGAGAAGGTACGAAGTCACTCTGCGCATAGCTATGAGGTACCAGAACGGAGGTCGGAAAAAGGCATAAACTTTAACTAGCAGAAAGAGTACATCCATGTACGTAGTCACTCATATAGCTATATGAGGAGTGAGGATAGGATCTCCTGCCTGTCTGCAGGCCCGGATACAAGATCCAACATCACATACACTCTTTATTGACTAGAAAGGGGAAGCGCTATCGAATCAGAGAAATGAAATAGAGTCTCATAGCCAGCACTTTATCTTCTTACTGATAAAATCACGTTTAACGATTCATAATGGCTTCATCCCTTTCCTTAGGTGCTTCCGAGACAGACTAAAGGGCACTCAAACCAGCATTGAATGGAAATATCAGGTTCGGGGGATAGCTTAGCATACCAGGCTACATACTTTAGCCAAGTATAGACCCATCGAGGGAAGGAAGCAGATGGAATCCAGCCGGACACTGGCTTTCGGTAGACTCGCTCACTGCTCCGGCTAAGGAAAGGAACACACCGGATATTGAAAAGAGCGCTTACTCTTTTTGCAGCGGAGTCGTTCACAAGAGAAAGACTAGCGTTCAATAGAAGTTTTTTCTAAAACAGTAAAAATTCTTAAGTTGATTAATGTAGTCAAGTAAGGTAGGTAAAGAAGTGGAGGAGAATCCCTTTCTTCGCTATGGTGTTCGAGAGCGTTAAGCATAATATTGGATCTTGCAAACAGTGGGTAGACCAACTGAAGCAAGGACTAGTGAAGCAAAGACTAGCAGCGGATCTGGAACATCGGATCTTGTTCACTCTGACTACGTAACCTGTACTGTGCCTATGAACTCATCCTAAGCTAAGGCAAGAGCGGATTCTCCGACATTGATCTTACTGTTGACTCTTTCCTTTCCTAAGGCAGTAGATTCGGGATCTAAAACAGATTTTCTATGCCACTATAAAGCATCAGGCTAGGAATTCCAAACCGGAGAGTTAGCTACCCGAAAAGCCGGAGTTCGATCCCATCCCACAGCTTCATGCCTTAAAGGCAGAGTTTCATTGAACAGCTGATCTTGGATGGACTTGGACTTGCAATCATTGAATTCAGATTCAGAGCTGACTGAATTGCTTAATTCAAAATGAATTTCCGGGGAAGGGGGAACTTCTGCCAATTCCATGACTTGACTGACTGAAGACTGGACTGGAATGAACCATCCAATGAATCTTTCCTTCAAGGCTTTCTGCCTAAGGGCTAACTGAACTTGCTTTCTCCCGGGATTCTCTTTTCTAAGCATTTGCCTGAAAGCCCTTACTCAATGCCAAACCCTTGTAGTAAGGATGACAGGTCTCCCCTCTAGTCTTGTAACTAGAGAACGACATCGGTCAATACACATCTCACGAACAGGATTCGAACCAGTACCAAGCTACTTCCCCTTGATGTAGACCGCGAGTCAATTCCTTATGTGGAGGGCAGAGACCTCTTTTTTCCTTTGAGAGTCATCAGAGAATGGGAGGCGCGTAGCGTACGTCATATGCTTTCCTCTTCAAGAGCAGCAGGGCTAGACAATTGAATTGCCTTGATTTCTCCACAACGAAATGTGATATATAAGCTAGAATCAAGTACCAACAAAGAAGAGGCTGCACGAGGTGCAAGAAGAAGGGCAAGTCCTTCCTTAGCTTAAAAAGTAAGTTCTTATCATACCCTTTCC